ACAGCTATCTAAACCACTTTCCAAAAATCTGAAAAATAGAAGGAAAGGAGATCATAAAGATACGCGGACGACTTGACTATAGTATAGGTCGGTCAAACAAAAACAACGCGCAACGGGCTCTCCGCTCCTAGTCACTAAATAGTGCTATTCTGTCCTCCGGGGGACTCCACCAAGAGGTTCTTTCTCTCACGTAATTTCGCCCGCCCGTTCCACTTCCGTGCCGGATTCGAACCCATGATACAATCTTCTTGTATGTCGATTTAGCAAACCAATGCCTTAAGCCACTCAGCCATACCTCCAAGTTGTTGATCGGAATTTGATGTGCCGGGTTTGGTTGGTTGCCCGAAGGGCTATCTGATCCGATCAACTGCGTAAGCCGTAGCGCGCTAGCGCGCGTACTCTTCCTCTATCTATGGGCGAGACTCTATCCAGATCTATGGATCTCCCCAGCGTCAAAGCGAGACCCCATCAAAATCTGCCACTTGTTGGGCGACGCCTTCTTTTCTATGAGCACCCCACCATTGAATGATGAACTTTGCCAGTCTTCGCCTCCGACCCGACCAGGGGAGAACACAGGGTCAAGCCAAGCCCTTACCCGCCTGAATTGAATTAATATCTCCTTCGTCTGGTCGAGAAGGGAGAAAGCCCGGGGAACTGGACTGTTACTCTTCTATTACATTACGGAGAAGTCCATTCTCGTCATGATCGATCCACGTCCTATCGTAGTGTCCGGGAACCTGGCTTGCTTGGCTTACTAACGCGAAGGAATTTTTCGTTGATTGCACGAGCTAGCCAGTCAATCCAGCCGTTTTCTTGCTTGGTGCGCTAGTGCGCCTGACTTATAAGTAGGCGTTTTCTTCGCTGGGTTAGATTCCCGATCCACTCATCTTCAAACAGGGGTTCATCATCCAGAAAGATGCACCGCACTCCAGACCAAACAATACCCGCCAGAGATTGAGCTCGACTCGAGAGATGGAGACATAAGGGTGCGATAAAGTCCTCGGTGGGTGAGTCTCTCGATATTGAGTCGACCCCGCCCCGAGCAAGCATCGAAGGAATTAATCCAATGGGTAGGAATCAAGGAATTGAACCCAGATAAAGCCTGTTACCTGTTGCCGATCCGATTTCCGATTCAGAGGATTAACCAGAAGAGAAGGAAGTTAGGGCCGGCTGAAAGAAGGACAGCGGGGAAAGTTCTCTAACCCCTTAGAATCCGTCTTTTTTGGGCGGAAAGGGCGAGTAGAACGGGCGCGAAAACTAAACCTTCCTTCTTCGGCCTAAACCGAGATGGCTCCCTTAGCATCTTGTTTTGCTCTGTATGATTTTAAGCAATAAGGGATTGTTAAGCTCACATTGAGCCATAATGCACCGGAACCTGTAGATTCTAGCCTAACAACAACAACAACTTCGGTACCTCTGGATCTTCACGTTTGATCTTTCATAGGCGAATGGGTCTGGATTAGGCATCCTAATTTTCCTTTTTTTTGGATTGATCATAACAGCTATTGGAAGCCATTCTTCTGCCTCTATGGGTTTTGTTGTTAAGTTGACCCATGTAATCGTAAACTAGCGTGAGGAATTTAGGGGCGGATCCTTTCCGGTCAATCACGAGCAGCGAACTCCCTAAACCGTAGAATCTCATGAATGTAGCGGAACGAGGTCGGCCTTATCCCCACACTTTCTCTAATGCTTGGACTGGGAAGATATCGGCTCAAGGCAGCAACCGCCAGGCTTGCCGAAGGGTCCCATTCATCAACGGCCGAGAAGGAAACATTAACTTATGACTCCGAAATCGATCCACGAGGCGGACTGCCCTTCTTACTTGGTTTGAGTTATATTATGGCCTATTAACGATACTCAGGCAGAAGGAAAAAGAAAGGGGTTTACAGTCGAAACCACATAAAACAAAGCTTAACCTTAGGGGCCCTATGAAACGTACGGGCGAACCGAAGCTCAAGCCCGCACTACACCAGTCCCATTCAGCTACGCAACAAGCCAAAAAATGCACGCCTAGCGCGCTCTTCACACGCAGGACCTCAGAGAAGCGCCGCGAGCGGGGGAGCGGAATTGAGAGCGAAAGATGAGTGAAAGAATGCCAGACAGGCGAGAGAATGACTACATTAACTGAACATAGAACTGAGGTAATGATTTAACAAGGCATCATCGTTCAGTCCAATTACTCTACTCAGAGTGACTACAAGTCAGTTTGAGGCTTAGTAAGGAAGCCTTTTTCATCACCCCAATCTATCTTCCTTCTATGATATTCTTTGGCTTTGGGACTAAGTATAGGCTATGGGGCTTTGATTGTTTCATCTCATTCGGGATTCATCCCGTCCTACGAAACAAGGCTTTTTTCCAGGGTATGGATTCAGAAATCAAACCTCAGCAGGATGCTTGACTTCGCATTCTGATTTTGGTAGGCAGTACGCGGCGATCTTATAGAAAGCGCCAAAAAGACTCTTTCCTATAATAAAAAATGAAATAGCACACTTCAGAGCCGGGCCAGGATTTCGCCCTCCAGTCAGCTTTTGTGCGCTCCGCACGAACGGACCGATCAAAGATGTGAGTGACGTCGATCACACCCGGAGGGTACAAGGTTAGCCTATGAGCTGCGGGACAAGATGCGAAACTTTAGTGAGGAAGAGGCTCAAAGATCTTGAAAAAAGAACGAGTGAGGACGTGTCCAATCTCTCTTGCGAGGAACCAAGCTCAAAGCTCAAAAAGAATAAGGCAGCACACTCTTTGTCGGAACGAAGGCGAACTGGCTTTGATGACAAGATGCTTCTGAATAGTCCTACAAGGCTGATAGACAGCAAGACTAAAGAAAAGAGGGGATATGTAAGAACCTATTAGTATGGATCCTAGGGAATCACGAACCAAGGGAGGAATCTCACAAGCCAATTGTCTTGAACATTGTCTTTGCAGAAACTCTCGCCCTAATTAGAGGGAGAATATTGAACACAAACATCTCGCCGGTCGGAGGGGACATCCTAATATTATACAAGAAGGTGAAGAAAAAAAAAATTCCCACGGAAAGGCTAGTTACAAAGCTCAAAGCGCTTGATCCTTCGCCCCTTGGCCCAACCCACCTGCTTATCTCAAAAGGGGCACCTTCTTTCAAGGAAATAGGGTAGCAGATCGTCTGCTATTTAAGATTCCAATTCAAAGTTGGTAAGCTGCTACCAAACCGGATTCTCACCTGCTTTAAGGTCCCACATTGACTCTCCAATCGGATATCTCTTTTCGGCTTAGTCGTGCAATTAGTCGTGATAAGAGGAAGTCCCCGGATCTACCATATCTAGTTCCAATGTAAGCTGGTGAAATGCTACCTTCAATACAACTGACCAGGGCAATCCCGCCTCATCGGATGCTTATTGGGATGCCACTATCAAAGATTCTTCACCAGTGACAAATCGGATTCGTTCAAAGAGAATCCTTCAACGACAACAGCTACCACTCACTGAACACTATCTATATCAGGATTTCTTTTTCCATCCATGGCAAAGGATCAAACTTGAAATTTTTCCGGCTTAGCGAGTGTGGGAAGAGCCCTTTAAAAAAAAATGAATTTTTGCAGGTGAGCCAGATGCCGAGTCTACCTCTGCCAAGTTCCTCTTTCTAGGAGGATTTTATCAAAAAATGTCAGCTGGATTGGTAAGTTGCTTTTGAGTTCGATTTTCATTGCTCCGAATCTTCTTTGTTCGATTCTGCCTCTGCTCCCTCACTCACAGAATCCCAACCGAATTCTGACTCCTTGCTTCCCATTCTCTTGGCTACGACACTAGTTCTATTCAAACTGCTAACTATGATTCGGATTTTCTGCCAGACTTCAGGTTCCCTCTCCGTTCTAAAAGCAAAAAAGGCAAGTAGAATCCCCAGGTAAGACCTAATAATAAAAATGAGCTTAGCACAAGCACTAAGTAAGAAAGCTACCTTGTTTAGATCCAGACTGACTTAGCTTGAAGCATGGCTTGCCGTTTCGGGGCTCGATGCTGCCTTCCATTCTTTGTTCGTTCTTTTGAGATGTTATTTGATCAGGAATGGGACTGAGAGATCCCGCCCAGATTCCGTCTTCATTGACCGAGTAGCTGTGGACAAAGACCAAAGGAACGGGACCAATCTCACTCATCCGGATCCCCGTGAGAAGACTTACTGTCATCCCAGAAAGTGATCAAGGAACGGAAAATAGCATTCAAGATCGAAAGCAGTTGATGATCGGTTACCATGACGTGACACGCTATCGACACCATTAAAATATTTGTGGGAAGATCGAAACTTCCATAGCCTGAACTGGTCAAGTCTGATCCTCTTTCTTGGTGTTCCTTCACAGACCCACCATGTAACCTTATTTTATTACGAAGTATCTTTCTTGTCTTGATTGAATACATCATTGAAACAATCATGCGAGGGGTCTACTACGTCAATTGCGTAACGAGTTGGACAGAGAGACGCAGGAGCAGCACCATGTGAGATTCTCATCCCGACGTGAAGCTCAATCTCTATTCATTAGTTCAGCGCTAAGATGTAGAACTGGATCATATATGGGTCAAGAGATCTTCAATCTGGAATTCTATTCTTTTTCTCCAACCTTCGATGATCCTCCTGCAGGCAAATCATCGAAGTCAAGAAAAGAAGAAGTGATGGGCCAGGCAGCAATGCTAGGTCCGAGGAAGAGACCTGTAGGTTTGGAAAGCCTGTCGATCCATCCTGATTAACTTACGCAATTTCTGACTAGAGAGAGGACTTAGATCGGAGAGGAGCAGCTCTTTTCTTTTTAACAGAAAGCAGTGATGAATGGGACAGAGCTGCTACAATAGCTTCAAGCTGGAGCTGCTTTATGTATTGGAGCAGAGGTGGCAGTTCAGACAGCAGCAGGAGCAGGACCAGCAACTAGGGTTGTTTTGTTCACAGAGCAGCCGTCTTTCCCTCTCAAGCGGAGAAGACTGGTTACATGTCCGATCCGGTAGGGATGGTTCTTCTCGACAGATTAAGCTACTTACTATAGTTAGGGTATTGAACAACGGGTGGCAACTTGCCCAATAAGAAAAGTCGCCCGAGTGAAAGAGCTCTTGTTTTAGTAGCTAAGGAGTTCTAGTTGTAGCTAGGAGTTGCTAGCAGCTATGAGTTCCGAGTTGACGAGATCATAAACAAATCTGTCTGGGACTGGTGACACCTGTACCACACTCTATGGCACACACCCCTCGTTGTAGTAGACGAAGATGGTCACCTAGGATAGGCAGACAACCCTGAACCTTAGAAAGTCGCCGGCGGAGACGCTACGGGAGAACCGCCTAGGATGGCGTAAGAGACTCGAGCATCTCTTTCTTCAATTTGGGTTTGTGCATTTGTCTTTCAAATAGGTCAAGGGTTCAGACAGGAGATGTGCTTTAGCCAAAGAAGCTTGGGCACCTGCTCCAATAAAGCTAAGAGGACTAGCTACGGTGTGGGCACCAGATCCACTCAGTGAGGCCGGGCAAGACTTTACGTCCGATATAGTAGTGTCAGACATTTGTCATACTTAAGCAGTGGGATAGACTCCTTCAAATGGAAAGATAGGAGATGTTTAGCCAGTACAAGCTGTGTTTGTGGCACCCATCCGGGTGGAGTAGCCAGGAAGAGGTTCTAAAGGAACGAAGGTACTCGACCAAAGGAAGTCTTTTCAAGTACGGTAGACACTAGACATTCCACATTGGATGAATGCCCTAAAGGAATGCTTACCGATTAGTAGACTGCCCTTGAAAGCATACTTTTTGTCGATTTCGGAAAGGATAGGTGGTCCTCATTTACAAGAAAAGAGACTCTCATGAGTGCGACTATGCGCATGGATTAGAACCATAAAAAGAGTTTCCGTATCACTGCATTTCGTAACATGCATTCGGCTTAAAAGCAATGTGTAGTCATAATGAAAGTCATCCTTCCCTGATAATAAAGCGGTATTCCGGATCGATCCCTATGAAGTAGTCTCCATCAGGCAGGCCTGTAAGGCTTTTAATACTTTGAAACCGTTTCAGTAGAACTACTCACTAGTCCTAACTTTTTGCACATGTAAACCGGACCCGCCTAGTTTGAAAGGCTCAGCAAGAGGCAGTCTCTAGTCCAGTCTAGCGGTCATGTTTGAATCCGAACTAGTTGGAGATTCGCACATGACTCTACGCAATTTCATGATGCAAAAGTCAGACTAAGCCCTAAATGAGTAAGGCAACCAGGAAATAAACCTAGTTGATCAAAAAGAATTTCCGCTTTTGACGCTGATTGAAGCAGGGATAGCCTCCACGTAACTAACATGGCCGTCTTGAGCAAAACAAACTCAGCCCTACTTAGCCCTACCTAATACGGAGCAGCACCGCTTGTCCTATCCTATGGTCTCGAGGCAAGGATTTGGTGTCAAGCCATTAAACTTCCTTCCGGGGAGCTTTGAGCTAGGGTGCTGCTACGTGTGGAAGTGAACCGATCCAGTTTTTGTCTTTGAGCGGAATGTAGTTTATAGTTTTGCTTTAGCGAATGGGGCAATGCAACAAGAAGATAGCCCGGCTAGCGATACCAAGGATTGTTGGCAAGGCTAAAAAACACATCACATCGCGACTGATGCCGTTGTCGCGCTTGACCTGCTAAGCCTTTTGGGCTTAAATAAGGAATCCAGGATAGGATGGATTGGCCGAACTTCGCCGCTCGGCCCTCTAAGAGATCGACCTCTAGTAGGTTTGGCTTGGAGCCGTGATGCCACCGCTGCCTGTGGGGATTGGGACATCTTATTAAAGTCTATGGCGCCCGGCTGGGCATTAGTGAAGCTTTCTTCTACGAATTGGTTTAGCGCGAATAGGTAAGATGCTTGCTTCAAGCGGACCACTCCTCGCTCTTAGCCCTTCTCGGCTGATAGAATGTGAATTATCTAGTTTTGGTCCGAGCAGGCGCGAAGTCAAGGGCTTGCTTGAGGGCGTTAAGCTCCCACCCCCTTCCATGAGATAGTAAAATTTTAGCATCTATGAAGGATCATATTGAGAAAAGAAGGAACGAAGCTACGAAAGGAGTTGAGCAAGAGCTATAAGAAGAACGTTTACCTCGTCCTTCTGTAAAGGGAAGCACAAGGCTCACAGGCAATCTCATACGTGAAGGGTTCTCGTTTTCTATAAGCAGACTTTGAGACTATACGAACAAGAACTAGATCACACCTAGTGCTTTTGGTCGTTTTAAAAAACGAAGGAGTAGGCCGAGGAACTCTACCTTACGAATTTTCCTGCCTCCGCTCAACCTTTCTACCCCACCTATACTAATATAGGAAGGAGGATTTTTTCCTATTCAGTAGATTTAAACGAGCTAATGCTAGAAGAGAGTGCGGGAAGAGTTAGTATGGGAATGCGGATAAAGAGAAAGAGACTGAAGCAGCAGGGCCTGATAGAGAGACTGCCCCTGAGGCTTAGCTTAAACCTTCTGTGTCTGTATCGTCTCACTGAGCAGAAACACAATCATTTTAATACCAGTAAACGACCCAAAAGTAAACCT